TAATGTAATTTCTATTACAGATGGACAAATCTTCTTATCTGCCGATTTATTTAATGCGGGAATCAGACCCGCTATTAATGTGGGTATTTCTGTTTCGAGAGTAGGATCCGCAGCTCAAATTAAAGCCATGAAACAAGTAGCTGGCAAATCAAAATTGGAACTGGCACAATTTGCAGAATTAGAATCCTTTGCACAATTCACTTCTGATCTCGATAAAGCCACTCAGAATCAATTGGCAAGGGGTCAACGATTACGTGAATTGCTCAAACAATCCCAATCTGCCCCTCTTACCGTGGAAGAACAGATAATGACTATTTATACTGGAATAAATGGTTATCTTGATTCATTAGAAATTGGTCAAGTAAGGAAATTTCTACTTGAATTACGTATCTATTTAAAAACGAAGAAATCCCAGCTACAAGAAATAATATCTTCTACTAAAACATTTACTGAGGAAGCCGAAAAACTTTTAAAAGAAGCTATTCAGGAACAGTTAGAACGCTTTCTATTTCAGGAAACAAATAAATAAATTGATCACTCCTAAATGAATTCTTAATATTGTTATACTTCTTCTAATGAAATTTGAAAAATATTCAATGTTACATTAAAATAAGAGAGTAAATAGTGAATTAAAACTATTAAAATAAAATTAAAAATTAAGAAAAAGGATAAAAAATAATAAATTTAATAAATATATGAGAAACGTAAGCTTAACTAAATCTTTTGTGGATTTATTGTGTTTAAATAGAAGAGAATGTAGATATATATGGAACTAAATTGCGTCCAATAGGATTTGAACCTATACTAAAGGTTTAGAAGACCTCTGTCCTATCCATTAGACAATGGACGCTTTCATTCCTATTTTTTTTGATTCTTTAAAGATATGAAAGTAAAATTGAGAACAAAAGAAAATCAGATTGTATGTGATAAAATGTTGGAAGTAGTATATTCAGTATTCCTATTTAATATAAATTAATATAAAAATCAAATGCATAGAGTAATATAAATGTAAGAATTTAAGTATAAAAATAATAAAATATAGAATAAAAAAATGAAATTTTATTGTTGTTGCTTCAATAACAAACATTTTTGTTTTCAAATCATCAAATCCCCTTTAAATCATATAAACCCCCTTTTTTCTGATTCATTGGTATAAAAAGCAGCCCGGATAGGTAATAGTTATGGACCTATCCGGGCTGCTTTTTATGATAAAAGTCGTGATAACAGTAGTATATTTTATATTACTAAAGAAAGAGTTTTTCAATTCAATCTCTATGTCTAAATTCTAATATAATATAGTAATTTTTATTTGTTTCAATTTGGAGAGATGGCTGAGTGGACTAAAGCGGCGGATTGCTAATCCGTTGTACGAGTTATTCGTACCGAGGGTTCGAATCCCCCTCTTTCCCTTTTTGTTAATGACTTGATATTTCATTTTTATTTCAAATTTATCAAATAATTTTTTATTCTTCACGTCCAGGATTACGTACTGGATCATTAGACAGAAATCCGAAGATGAAGAGAGAAACAAAGAATATCACTACTGTGTAAACAAATAGTTTAAGAGTAAGCATTACACAATCTCCATGATAGTTTTTTTGAAAAAAAAAAAGGGAATATATTCTCCGTTTTTATATCACATATCCCATATTTGTTTGCCACTATTAAATGAAGTGATGGTTTTATAAATAAAAATAAAATTCTCTTAAATTTATTTGTAATAAGAATCTTTCATTAATTAATTGACCCTAACCTTATATCCTTAACAACCTTATCCTTATTATAGTTATAGATTATAGAATATATATACATAATACTATAGGGTCTGTTACTAGCATTGGAAAATTGGAAAAAGGTTCAGAATGGAGTTATCGTGTCTAGACACGAATTTCAATGTTTGAATCTAGAATTTATCCTGTAAGACTTATCGGATCTTATTAATTGTTATAATTTTTTTTTAGTACATTATTAAAGACCTCATCGAAAACTTAGAGCGGCTTGCCAAACAAATGCTAATAGAAAAAAGAATACAGGTATGACTGGCATAACATCTACGATTGGATTTAAAAAAGCATAGGCCTCAGGCAATTTTGAAAAGAAAAAACGACTCAAATAAAGAGTAAAATTAAGACAGATCAAACTATAAATATTAAATATAACAACCATTTTTTCGTGAAGATAATTGCATTTTTATTGAGTTTTTAATCTAAAAAAAATAAAGTAGACAATCCATTTTTTTTTCTTTCAATTTACCCAATCAAAAAACTTCTATTCTCAAAGGATAAGATAATAGACGAAATTAGACTTTCATATACTATTTTAATTCAATTATATGTAATGATCAATGAATTGGGTTTCTTTAGACATGTTAAAATCCTAACAATAATTTAATTAATCTAGTCTATATAAATTTTGACCAGAATTGATGAGTAATCAATTAGTTTTAGTAGTGTTGAATAGAAATTGAAGTGGGGCGTAGTCAAGTGGTAAGGCAACGGGTTTTGGTCCCGCTATTCGGAGGTTCGAGTCCTTCCGTCCCAGAACATACCCGTTTTATCAGAATAAAAGTTTTTTTTTGAACGAATTTCCATTTATAAATAATCACATTGGATAGAATGTATTTCTTGTTTCTGATTTTTAATGAGTCAAAAAATACTTATATCTTTTTCACAAATTAAAAAGTTAAAAAGTCACACGTATGTAAGTAACTGTAATATATTTACAAAATAAAATGGATAAAGAAATATAAGTCAAATCGGAATAGAAATTAACAAGAACTAGGTCCCTTCAATATTGAAGCTAGTTACTTCGAAATTAAAAATTGTGACATATGTCTCTATATATTCAATATCTCGTATTTAGAATTTCAAATTAAGAAGAAAATTTAAACGAAATAGAAATATGTATTTATTTAACATCTTTTTAACATCTTATGGATGATCAAATAATGTCAAAGTAGGACATTTTTAAATTTCATTTAATGATTTGAAGACTTATGAAACTTTTGTATTCGAATAAATGTAAGATTGGTGAATATGTCCTATCAAATCACTTGAAGATACAGATTCATTCAGAAAAAACTTTTTTTTTTAGATATGTAGTGGAAATTTGACCCGTTACAATTGACAACAGTGTATCGAACATATATAATTTTATTCGATCGTGTAGAAATGTATCTTTCATAGGTTTTGTTTTATACGTTACGTCAAAAATGTGTTTGTTGGTTTCACTGTGAGACAAGAAGTTTTTGAGAATCTAGTATATTTTTATATAATTTATTTTTAGGTTCATAATTAATTATAATTTTTGTTCGCTTTTTTGCTATGCTAGTTAAAGTTAATTAGTTATATAATTCAGTCTTTTTCTTTTTTTTGATTCCGATTTTTTATACTTATTTTTTTAGGGTTGCTAACTCAACGGTAGAGTACTCAGCTTTTAAGTGCGGTTAGAATCTTTTACATATTTGGATGAAGCAAGGTATTTGTCCATACCATCGGTAAAGTTTGTAAGACTACGACTGATCCTGGAAGGAAGTGAATGGAAAAAATAGCATGTCGTATCAATATCAGTAAGTAAAAATTAAGTTGAGTGAATAAATGGATAGAACACTGAAGTTCCAATTCCAATTATAGGTAAAGACAAAGAACCGAGTTTTTCTTCTTAATTTTTTTTGAAGGATTACCCAATCTAATTATACGTTAAACAAATATTAGTGACCGACGCAGGAAATTCTACTCCCATAAGTGGGGAGTGGAGTTTTTTTAACGAATCCTAATTATTTTCCATTTTATATCCATAATATAATGGAGATGAGTGTGTAAAAGAAAGAGCATATTGATAAAAACCTAATTTTTTTTTCCAAAATAAAAAGAGCGATTGTGTTGAACAAATAAAAGATTTAGAATCATTTATCTTGTTATCGTATAATGTAATGAACATAAACCGATTTGGTGGAAAAGAAGAGGATAGAGTCCGTCTATCACGAGGTAGCTACTTTGTTTTAGTATTACTATAAATTAAGAATCTGATTCAGAATCAAATAATAAAACAAACACTTTGTTTTAACTGTATCGCACTATGTATTATTTGATAACCCAAAGAATATTTTACTTTGGTTCAAATAAAAATGGAAGAATTCAAAAAAAATGTAGACCAAGATCGAACTCGTAAACAGGGATTTTTTTTTTTATATCCACTTTTTTTCCAGGAGTATATTTATGCACTTCCTCATAATCGTAGTTTCAATCGATCAAGTTTGGTCGAAAATGTAGGTTATGACACAAAAGTTAGGTTACTAATTGTGAAACGCTTAATTACTCAAATGTATCAACAGAATTATTTTCTTATTTCTACTACTGATTCGAACCAAAATACTTTTTGGGGGCACAATAAACATTTTTATTTGCAAATCATGTCGGGTAAATTAGCAGTTATTGTGAAAATTAAATTTTGCCTACATTTATTATCTTCTAGAGAAGATAATAAAATAGACGAATCTCAAAATTTACGATCCATTCATTCCCTATTTCCCTTTTTAGAAGATAAATTCTCTCATTTAAATTATGTATCAAATAGACTAATACCCTATCCTGTTCATCTTGAAATAGTAGTTCTAATTCTTCGTTGCTCGTTGAAAGATGCCTCTTCTTTGCATTTTTTACGATTCGTTTTCCATGAGAATCGTAATCGGAACCTTTTTTTTTTACAAAATAAATATATTTCCACTTTTTCAAAAAGAAATCAGAGATTCTTTTTATTCTTATATAATTCTCATGTCTGTGAATCCGAATCCATTTTTGTTTTTTTACGTAACCAATCCTATCATTTACGATCAACATTTTTTGGAACCCTTTTTGAGCGAAATTTGTTATATAGAAAAATAAAAAAAGAGCATCTTGTAAATGTATTTACTAAGGATTTTCAAGCCATTTCATGGTTGTTCAAAGATATTTTTATACATTATGTTAGGTATCAAGGAAAATCTATTCTGGCTTCAAAAC